GACATTTTGTACCCAAAACAAACGCGCTACCAAACTGCGCTACATCCCTTTCAATTGGTCTACAGTGTCATTGTAGAGAATCCCTGCCTTGTTTTCCACATCTTTATTTCCTACATTGATATACACAAACTATCTTATCATTTCTTCCTTCTTCCTTTTGGTCTCATATATCATATAACAAACATATAATATGGTAAAAGACTTATATAAAGTATGAAATAAATATGAAATCTACCACAAAAAATTAATATTTTTTAGGAATTTAAGGCGGAAATGGACGTATTTTTTTCTTTAAATAAATATCTATTTTGTACATTTCAATTTGAATTAGGAACTCCGCGTACAAGTGGTAAGTCATTAACTACATATACACATCCGGTCATATATGTATTACCATTAGGTATTACAAATTACAATAAAATTACAATAACGAATACAGAAAGAGGAGTTTTTAAAATGCGAGATCTAAAAACATATCTCTCCGTGGCACCGGTAGTAAGTACTCTATGGTTCGGGGCTTTAGCAGGTTTATTGATAGAGATCAATCGTTTTTTTCCGGATGCGTTGATATTCCCCTTTTTTTCATTCTAGCTATTGATATGGGAAGGGGGAAGAAGATTAGAGATACAATCAAATATCTGTAACTAATCCCTACCCCTCCCTTCTTTTTTTCTTTGTTTTTTCTTTTTTTACTTATTCTTTCTAAAAAAAAAAAAACAAAGAAAAAGCGGTTTCACCCTCAGTGAAACTATGAACTCGGGCTCAGGCTCAAATTAAATTAATAATAGAACGGAAATGCGGTGGTTGGGGCAACAATATCATACAAGATACTTAACTGAAAATGAAATACTGTACGGCAATTAAAAATTATAAATATAGTTAGAAATCATTATATTACTTATTATTTATTACTATATTGATTGCAACAAAATATTTCTTTCATAATTTGATTTCGAGTTACCTGCTTCTATTTTTGTGTCCTTTCTTCTTCCTTGCTTCGGGTCGGAAAATTAAAGAATTGAGTGAATCAAAAACCAAAGGAGGTTCATGGCTAAGGGTAAAGATGTCCGAGTAACGGTTATTTTGGAATGTACCAGTTGTGTTCGAAATCGTGTTAATAAGGAATCAATGGGCATTTCCAGATATATTACTCAAAAGAATCGACACAATACGCCTAGTCGATTGGAATTGAGAAAATTCTGTCCCTGTTGTTACAAACATACGATTCATGGGGAGATAAAGAAATAGATCGAACCGATCGCTCGTGTGTCAGTCTTCCAAGGAAGATGAAAAATTACATATTATATATAACAATATATATATATAATTTTTTTTAATTTTTTTTTTTTTATTTATTTAAATAGAAACAAATAAATATAAACAAACCAAATCCTATTTCGATCGGATCAAAGATGATGTAGAATTAAGAAATAGGATTGGGATTTTCAGGATAAGGAATAAACAAACCATGGATAAATCCAAGCGAATCTTTCTTAAATCTAAGCGATCTTTTCGTAGGCGTTTGCCTCCGATCCAATCGGGGGATCGAATTGATTATAGAAACATGAGTTTAATTAGTCGATTTATTAGCGAACAAGGAAAAATATTATCTAGACGGGTGAATAGATTGACCTTAAAACAACAACGATTAATTACTATTGCTATAAAACAAGCTCGTATTTTATCTCCGTTACCTTTTCTTAATAATGAGAAACAATTTGAAAGAAGCGAGTCAACCGCTAGAGCTGCTGGTCTTAGAACCAGAAAAAAAATAGGTTGACTCTTCAATTGAATTGAATCAAAATAAAATTCCAATCCAAACTCAAATGCGGATTGACGTTTTTTTTTTGTTCGAAAAATCGTAAAATCGAAATGTCCTGTCGTAAGAAAAAAAATGGGAGAAGAGGAATAAATATTTTTTATTTAACGTCTTTCTTCATTTTGATGACTTTATCATATTTTATCATACTAATTTCTACTCTACCTTCCCAGAGTTCATTCTCCAGGGAACTCCATTTAAACTATTCCAACGGATTCCTTCCAATCTCTTTATTTTATGATCTCATTGGAAATCATATAAAGACAACTCTTATTTAATATAGCTATTTGTGCAAGTATTTTACGATTAAGAAGTAACTGTCTCTTGTACAGATTGTGTATAAATTTACTATAACTGAAGTATACTTTATTCTCGCGAATTACTGCATTTATCCGAGTGATCCACAACCGACGAAAATCTCTCTTTTGTCTACCTCTATCCCGATGAGCCGAAACCAAAGCTCTTATTTTCTGTTGAGTAATAGTACGAGTAAGTCTTGAATGAGCCCCTCGAAAGGTTGATGCAAATAAACGAATTTTTGTTCTACGTCTTCGAGCTATATACCCTCGTTTAATTCTGGTCATTGAATAAATGAAACTTTGATGAATAACTAATCGATTTCCTTTCTTTCAGTTATTCCCTTCCCGTATCCTAGTCTATTAATAACAAAACGGATTCTTCCAATGTATAAAATTTGAATTCCAATGGCTTTTGCTACTATAACCTTCCCGACCACAATTTTTTTTTTTTTTTTCTAGGTGAAATGCCTAGAAAAAATTGTATTGATATTAGGTATCAAAAACACATAAAAGTAGTAAATATAAATGGATATAGTGGGTTCCATCGTTTCTATGGTTACTTCTTAAACGGTGAGGTCCTCTCTATACACCGGAGCCCTTCTTTCATTTAATCAATGTTATTGTTAACTTGTACAGTTCACACTCTTTGGCTCTACCCATAATTATCCAGTACGAGGTCTTTCACAATGAGATCTACTTATACAGTAACGGTATTTAATTATGAAGATTAGCTGAGTAGCTGACCCTGTTAGTCCGTTCTTGCAAGAGTAAGGCATAATTTTTCTGCTTTTTAAAATAGTATTTCCCCTGCTTAATGGATATCATTTGCTATCAATGGAGAATTCTTTCTCATCTTAAATTTAAAACGGAGTTGATTGGATTTGCACCAACGGAAACCATACATTTGATACCACAATAGAAGGATAGATCTTTTTGATTTTTAGATATTGAATGGAGTTCTTCCATTCTAGTCTATTCACTGGTACTGATCGTTGATACTGGATCAATTGTTTTCTTTCTTTTGTCCTAGCCCATGATCTGAACGAGTCGCACATACACCCTAGTACATGTTCCTCGTCGCTGAGGACATCCCCCAAGAGCGGGGGATTTCGTGACATTTCTGATTGGCTGTCTTGTGTTTCTAATAAGTTGTTTAATAGTTGGCATATTGAATCATATACATAATGGGCTGGTTTAGATCGATCTTAACCGGATGATTATGAATTATTTTATTTCTATATTAATAGATTAATGAATAGAATATTAAATCCGGTAAGAAGATAAAATCTCAAATCACCAATTCGTCTGAAATTTTTGTTATTTTTTCTTTTTTATTCAGTCGCTACAAGATCAACAATTCCATGAGCTTGGGCTTCTGTTGCTGACATAAAAACATCTCTTTCCATATCTTCGGATACAACCCATAAGGGTTTGCCTGTCCTTTGTACATAAACCCTTGTGACGGTTTCGCGCAGCTTCAAAAGTTCTTCCGCTTCCAAGATAAATTCTCCCGTCTGTGCCTCATAAAAAGAACTAGCAGGTTGATGGATCATTACCCTGATGATATAACATAATAAATGTTTATTCTATCTCGCATGATGATAAGGTGAAGAGATAAAGAATAATAAAATATATAATTGAACAACCGTACAGGCATCTTTTACGCATTGCATACGGCTCTATAATGGAATTCGTTTTTACCTTACTTAAATATCAAATAAATTAAATATAGGGTCTATCAGACTCGGGTTGGTAAATGATCCAATAACCACCCTTCTTTTTGTTTTTGGAGTAGTTCAAAAATACTATGATGGCTCCGTTGCTTTATATATTTATTTCGTCTGTTATTTAGCAATCCCAAAGTTTCTTTTTTTTTTTTTTCAAATAAAAAAACAAGATTTTTTTTATTTTCATATTCTTTCATAACCTAAATATTGTTAAGAGCCTCCCGGCGTGAAAACAAAAAAGTTTGTGACGCTGAAATAGGCCTCCCGATAGATTAGATAAAATCGGAAATACCTTTTATCTCATACTACTCTTTCGATACATAATTTAAGGGTTAAAAAAATTTATCATATCGAATTCGAAGTGCCATGCTATTATTACTTAATATTCATATTTCATATAGCGCGAAGGCATAGTCTTCTTTTTTCTCTCAAATCAAATAAAAAACTCATTGGCGCCAAGCGTGAGGGAATGCTAGACGTTTGGTAATTTCTCCTCCGACCAGAATAAAAGATCCCATTGAAGCGGCTAATCCCATGCATATTGTCTGTATATCTGGTCGCACAAATTGCATAGTATCATAAATAGCTACTCCGGGTATTACCCATCCGCCAGGAGAATTTATAAACAAATATAGATCTTTGGTATCATCCTCTATACTGAGATATACCATAAGACCAATAAGTTGATTCGAGATCTCGCTATCAACCCCTTGGCCTAAAAAAAGTAATCGTTCTCGATAAAGTCGGTTGATTGGGATAAAGTTGTATCCCTTAGAAACCGTACATGCACCTTTTGATGCATACGGTTCAACAAAAATAACGAAAAAAAAAAAAAGAATCAATGTGTAGATGTAGATTCTAGCGCTTTCTTTTATTTATTTTTTTTTTTCATACCAGGCTTTTAACTTATAAAAAGGGGCTTTTCTTTCATTTTTCAAAAAAGATGGGTTTTGGCCTGTTTTGTTTATCTATAAAAAAAAATTACTAAATTTATCTAACTAACTTTTCATTGATGTATTGTTTCATCGAGATACAATCTCAATCGCGATGTAATTTTCTTGTTCCTGAATGGGCTTCTTCAATTTTTTTAGGTTTATGCTCTACTCCGAGTAAAGATCCGCCCGATTTGGATTTGCACATATATGACAAATGCCCCAATACCACGTCCTTTTGCTACGACTTCCTTTTTACAATTTATTTCATGTCTTACAACAGATATTCAATGCATTCATCATATTACTCGATTGATTAACAGTTTGAGATCACTTCTATTATAAATATATAAAGAAATAGAATATGATAGAAATAGTAATCATAAATAGATTTTTTACCGGTTTTTTTCTAAACGGAGCCTGGATACTTCATTTTATTGGCCTAACCAAGATAACCATAAATTATTCTAATTGATAATATTAATCTGTATACCCTCCCGAAAAAATGGATCTAATTGAACTTCACGCTCCAAATTTTTGATAATTCAATCAATCTTTCTTGGGCGAAGGGGAGGATATCTCGATCGGGGAAGAGAATGGGGAAATACCATATGACCCAATATATCTGACAAGTCGCACTATACGTCAATCCACAATGCATCTTCCTCTCCAGGACTTCGAAAAGGTACTCTTGGAACACCAATAGGCATTAAATAAAAGAAAAATTAAGTACTATATCTCACTTTGATGTGAAAGCGTAACAATGGATTTAGTGTCCTACTAATATTGGCCTTTATCATATTTTATCCATAGATTGACTAAGTTTATAAAAAAAGATAAAGATAAAGAAGACAAAATGAATAAAGGAAAATTATTACAAATAAGTCCTTTGAATGATGAACAAATATATATATGCATTCACTCATATAAAATGGTATCAACTCCCCTACCATTGCGTATTGGTACTTATCGGGTGTAGAATAGATCTGCTTCTTTTTGTTCCTACGAACAAAATAGTTTCATTATTACTAAAAGTAATTGAAAAGAATCAAACAAATCAAACAAATATTAATTCTTTCCCCAAGATAATCCACTAAAAAGAGGGTCCACAGCAGAGTTTTTTCCAATGCAATAAAGTTACATTGTGTCTATTTTTCATTGATAAAGGGGTATTTCCATGGGTTTGCCTTGGTATCGTGTTCATACCGTCGTATTGAATGATCCCGGTCGTTTGATTTCTGTCCATATAATGCATACAGCTCTGGTTGCTGGTTGGGCCGGTTCGATGGCTCTATACGAATTAGCAGTTTTTGATCCTTCTGATCCTGTTCTTGATCCAATGTGGAGACAGGGTATGTTCGTTATACCCTTCATGACTCGTTTAGGAATAACCAATTCATGGGGCGGTTGGAGTATCACAGGGGGTACTGTAACGAATCCGGGTATTTGGAGTTACGAAGGTGTGGCCGGGGCACATATTGTGTTTTCGGGCTTGTGCTTTTTGGCAGCTATCTGGCATTGGGTGTATTGGGATCTAGAAATATTTACTGATGAACGTACAGGAAAACCCTCTTTGGATTTGCCTAAGATCTTTGGAATTCATTTATTTCTATCAGGGGTGGCTTGCTTTGGTTTTGGTGCATTTCATGTAACAGGATTGTATGGTCCTGGAATATGGGTGTCCGATCCTTATGGACTAACTGGAAGGGTACAATCCGTAAATCCAGCGTGGGGTGTGGAGGGTTTTGATCCTTTTGTTCCGGGAGGAATAGCCTCTCATCATATTGCAGCAGGGACCTTGGGCATATTGGCGGGTCTATTCCATCTTAGTGTACGTCCACCTCAACGCCTATACAAAGGATTACGTATGGGAAATATTGAAACCGTCCTTTCCAGTAGTATTGCTGCTGTCTTTTTTGCCGCTTTTGTAGTTGCTGGAACTATGTGGTATGGTTCAGCAACTACCCCGATTGAATTATTTGGTCCCACTCGTTATCAATGGGATCAAGGATACTTCCAACAAGAAATATATCGAAGAATTGGTGCTGGGTTGGCTGAAAATCAAAGTTTATCTGAAGCTTGGTCTAAAATTCCCGAAAAACTAGCTTTTTATGATTACATCGGCAATAATCCGGCAAAGGGGGGGTTATTCAGAGCGGGCTCAATGGACAACGGGGATGGAATAGCTGTTGGGTGGTTAGGACATCCTATCTTTAGAGATAAAGAGGGGCGCGAACTTTTTGTACGTCGTATGCCTACTTTTTTTGAAACATTTCCGGTTGTTTTGGTAGACGGAGACGGAATTGTTAGAGCCGATGTTCCTTTTAGAAGGGCGGAATCTAAATATAGTGTCGAACAAGTAGGTGTAACTGTCGAGTTCTATGGCGGCGAACTCAACGGAGTCAGTTATAGCGATCCCGCTACTGTGAAAAAATATGCTAGACGTGCTCAATTGGGTGAGATTTTTGAATTAGATCGTGCTACTTTGAAATCCGATGGTGTTTTTCGTAGCAGTCCACGGGGTTGGTTTACTTTTGGACATGCTTCGTTTGCTTTGCTCTTCTTCTTCGGACACATTTGGCATGGTGCTAGAACCTTGTTTCGAGATGTTTTTGCTGGTATTGATCCAGATTTAGATGCTCAAGTGGAATTTGGAACATTCCAAAAACTTGGAGATCCAACTACAAGAAGACAAGTAGTCTGATACAATATGCTTTGTTACTTGTTACTTTTCATTTTTATTTTCTTTTTGTGATTTTTAGATGGGGTACCAGATAAATCTTGATTTGAATCACTGCCTTTTCTTTGACTCTTGTTCTTTATTTATCCGGGAGACGATCCCAAATAAACAGGTATGGAAGCTATAATTGTAAACCACGATCGAATCTATGGAAGCATTGGTTTATACATTCCTTTTAGTCTCAACTCTAGGAATAATTTTTTTCGCTATCTTTTTTCGAGACCCGCCTAAAGTTCCAACTAAAAAGTAAAAAGGTGAAATGATTTGTCATTATCTGAATTGAAGTACGGATCCTCCCAATATTGGGAGGATCCGTACTTCAACTAGTCCCCGTGTTCCTCGAATGGATCTCTTAGTTGTTGAGAGGGTTGCCCAAAAGCAGTATATAAGGCGTACCCAGTAAAACTTACAAGTAAACCAGATAAAAAGATGGCAACTAGGGTTGCTGTTTCCATGATTATATAGTTTTAAGACATTATAAAGTTTTAAGACCACAATGGATCTATGATAAGATCATTTATTTACAACGGAATGGTATACAAAGTCAACAGATCTTACTGAATATAAAATATTATGGCTACACAAACCGTTGAAGGTAGTTCTAGATCTGGCCGCCCAAAACGAACTAATGCGGGGAGTTTATTGAAACCATTGAATTCAGAATATGGTAAAGTAGCTCCTGGGTGGGGAACTACTCCTTTGATGGGTCTCGCAATGGCTCTATTCGCGATATTCCTATCTATTATTTTGGAGATTTATAATTCTTCCATTTTACTGGATGGAATTTCAATGAATTAGATTCCCAAGAACCATTAACTGGCTTTTTCAATACAAAGTGAAGCGTTTAGGTTTCTGATTTTTATCCCATTCTATTTTGGTAGTTTGACCGTGGAATTTCTTTGTTTCTGTATTTCCGGAATATGAGTGTGTGACTTGGTATAAATGATCCTATGGATAATACAGAGAATGGGTCTGTCATCTTGATAGAGATGGTTTTACTTCGTCGGATATTCATTCTAGTATCTGGAGCACGGAATATATGAAATAGATTACTATTAGAACTATGATTCATACTTAATAGTCAGACCTCGTGTCCGGACTTCAAAAAATTTTTTCAAAGAGTTAGAAGTTATAAATAGAAATATTTTGATTCTTTCAAAATTTCGTTTATGCTTATTTTGATCAAAGGACAAAACAAAGGTTTCTTTGGTTTGGATTTTTAGTCATTATATCTATTCATTGAATAAGTGATGATCCAATGGTTCTTACTCAGGGAATTTTGGGACTTAGACTTAGTTTGAAAGGGTTTTATTGAATCATCGTGGTTTTAGTATGAATCTGAGGTTTTAATCAATTCATAGGGTCTTAACAAGAGAATTCCTATCAATAATAAAGAAAACAGCAGTAAAGCCGCATTACACATAAATAACACCAAAGAAAATAGGTAAATAGAAGATTCAAGAGGCCTATAACGATCAATATATAGACGAATGAGCCGACTTGATTTTTTGGCATTATAACCACAAAGAAGAGCTTTCGGATTTTTATTCTTTAGTATCTTCAAAAAAAAATTGAATCATAAATCATAGAATTAAAAAATTTCAAACTTTATATTACACACATCCGTTAGAACTAGTATTTGGGTGTTTCTGTTTGAGCCGTACGAGATGAAATTTTCATATACGGTTCTCCGGGGGGGTCCCCTTGATTTACCTATCTCAATAAAATCTATGATTGGTTCGAAGAACGTCTTGAGATTCAGGCAATTGCCGATGATATAACTAGTAAATATGTTCCTCCTCACGTCAACATATTTTATTGTCTAGGGGGAATTACGCTTACTTGTTTTTTAGTACAAGTAGCTACCGGGTTTGCTATGACTTTTTATTATCGTCCGACCGTTACGGAGGCCTTTGCTTCTGTTCAATATATAATGACTGAAGCTAATTTTGGTTGGTTAATCCGATCAGTTCATCGATGGTCGGCAAGTATGATGGTCCTAATGATGATCCTGCACGTATTTCGCGTGTATCTCACCGGCGGCTTTAAAAAACCTCGTGAATTGACTTGGGTTACAGGTGTGGTTTTGGGTGTATTGACCGCATCTTTTGGTGTAACTGGTTATTCCTTACCTCGGGACCAAATTGGTTATTGGGCAGTAAAAATTGTAACAGGCGTACCAGACGCTATTCCTGTAATAGGCTCGCCTCTGGTAGAGTTATTACGCGGAAGTGCTAGTGTAGGACAATCCACTTTGACTCGTTTTTATAGTTTACACACTTTTGTATTACCTCTTCTTACCGCCGTATTTATGTTAATGCACTTCCCAATGATACGTAAGCAAGGTATTTCTGGTCCTTTATAAAGAATATATACCATCTTGTAATCAATCATCTATCACTTGGGGTAGGAACACTAGTATTTCATTGCTACAAATATGGATTATTGAAAAAAAAATAAGACATGTATTGGGATATTTCTCT